TATTCATCGAACCATACGGATCGACCTAGCAATAATAGAATATATATTCTGTTTACTGAATCGCATAAAATTTTAGCCAACTCGATATATCTATTTCATACGTATGAACGGAGACGAGACGGAGGAATGAAGAGCATTTTCGACGCGAGTTCGAATTTGCGACAGGTACAAATATAAATAATTTGAGAAAATATTCCCGGAAAAAAAATTATGTCACTTACACATATGGAGTCTTGTATAGAATATCAAAATTGATCCAATTTCTACCTATTACTATGATATTATTATCCGATGGGATACCAAAAAAATAAATGGTTGAGATTCAACCTCCTCTCTATAAATGAGATCTATAAACGAGATAAAGACAGAATAATCAGAAGTAGTATAGAGTTTCCTTTTTTTTTACACACTAAATTTCATGTTCAAAAAAGAATTCGCGAATTCTTTTTGGTAGTGGGTGGAATTTATAGAATACGATTGAATTGCGTAATATAAATATACTAAGAATAGTATTGTATTTATTAAGTACATGCCGATACGGCTATCTATCCACATATCACACCTTTTCTTGTAATTTCATTTAGGGGGGGCAACATGGGTCACACTCCATCAAAATTCGTATTTTCTATTCAATATATTCAATGAAAAATTGAAACACGATGATTCTCTATAGGGATATGTACATTAAGAGAGAGGCCCGGCTCGGTATCCGGGTAACAATTTCTGTTCTGGGGTTTACATATACACATATATGTTGTTATAATTGATAATTGAAATTGAAAAGGATTGATTATTGAAAAAAAATGTGATTAGTCATCAATCAATTTTATTTTCTTTTGCCATTCAAGGAAACAAAATTTCAGTGGAGATAAAAATTGAGGAACCGTTCACTAATTCAAAGTAAATTGTTAATGGTTCCAATTTGCCCTGAATTTTTCAGTCTGTCGTCGGAAATCCATTTTTTCTACTCTCAATAGAAAAGAGAAGGGAAATTTTTAATGTATATTTTGAGATACAGTCAATCGAAGAGAATAATATAAACTAGATACAATAAAAAATCAAAAATAGGAATAAAAAAGGGATAAGTACAACGGGATTCAAGATCAAAAAAAAAGCAAAAAAGGGTTAGTAATAGAATATGGATAATATTTTTAGCCATTTTGGATCCAATTTGGCGGCATGGCCAAGTGGTAAGGCGGGGGACTGCAAATCCTTTATCCCCAGTTCAAATCCGGGTGTCGCCTGATCAACAAAAGATTTTTTTTTCTTATCCTGCCGATCTAATTCGATGAATTCTTGCTCCGCAAGAAGCAGAGGCAAAGGACTAAGCGGGCGTGTCAATACTAAATTTTTATAACCCATAGCATAGGTTTTAGAAAAGACTGTCATTTTTTTCTCAAAATCTGGGTGTAGCCCAAACCCGTATCAATAGGAATGAAACAACTCTCACTTATTAATTTAATGATTGGTTCGGGTCATTTATTTGATTTTTCAATTGAATCAAATAAATGGTGAGAGTCAATTCCGGAATTCAGAACTAAGGTCAGAAATCTCGGTATACAAAGGTTCCTAAGAGGCACTCCGTTTTTGCTACTAGAATTGAAGAAGAGATTATACGAAAGACTATCATATCAAAATCTCTTACTCTTAAACTACTACCCTTATTAAAGTAGTGTCTCGCGACTCTATCGGGTATTAAATTAGATCGGATACGATGATGGGAAATCAATTTAGGAGTTGTGGAAAGGCCCGAGGATATTTTGTATCCAGACTAACGAGAGGCTATGAGTGCTCAGACATGCAATCAGAATGGTTGGTCTACTCTTATAGAGTAAAGGTCAAAGTTGAAAAAAAAGAATCTATGTAGTAATAGTGGCGGTGGGTTTTCCCGATTCTTTCACAGAAAGAAAGACAGTAAGCTTAGATCAAATAGGAAATAGAGGTATCTGATAGATAGTTATCTATCTTGATGGTATATATATTTTTATGTTTTTGCTTAGTAAAGAAAGGTATTAAAACAAACAAAACAATAGGTCTTACTATTCTTACATGCTCCATTAGAAGCATTCCTTTGATATTTCCAAAGAAAGGGCGGGTGTATCATCGTATTTGTACTTAATGCTTCCTGATTCTACCGGAAATCAAAAAATATTGAAACTTGTTACGAGTGTATTCATTGAATTGGTTTGGTTCATCAATAGTCTTAAGTCAAAATCCTATTTTGACTCTGTGCCATTGATTCCACTATGATTATTAATCAATAATAGAATAATTCCTTCATAGAAATAGGGGACATAATTCACATGGATATAGTAAGTCTTGCTTGGGCTGCTTTAATGGTAGTCTTTACATTTTCCCTTTCACTTGTAGTATGGGGAAGGAGTGGACTCTAGGGCTGGGGCACTACTAATACTAATTGAGTAATCGATTGAGCAATCGAACTGGATCAATTCTTTATTGATCGTTTTGCGAAGCCTTAAAAAAAAAATGTCTTCAAAAT